GGGTTCCTCTACAAACCATTCGAGCTAAAATTGATTATTGTTCCTATACAGTTGGAACTATCTATGGGGTATTAGGCATCAAAATTTGGATATTTGTAGACGAGGAAGAATAAACCTTTATTTGACTTGTCTTTACGTTCTATCGGCAATACAAAAAAAAGAAAAAAATGACAAACTCTTTCATTCTTTTTATGTTAAATAAAAACAAAAATGGGCAATTCTATAAGGTTGAATAAAAATTCAATTAATTTTTTGATATTGAGATAATTGCTATGCTTAGTGTGTGACTCGTTGGTTTTTTTAGGGTTAGGATTCAAAAACACGGACCGGCCCATACATAGTATGAACTAATAACTATAGAACTAATAACCAACTCATCGCTTCATATTATCTAGATAGAAAGAACCGGTCACGATATGATATATTGGTTATATCATTGTAGCAACGGAAAGTTTTTTTGCATAATAAAAAAAGAAAAACAAATTTGATTATAAGTTGTGAAGCAATAACAATAAAAATGCGGATAAATGGAAGGGTGAGAGAAAGAGAGAAAAAGAATATCAATGCTATATGATTCCAATATGTAAGGTCTATGAGTGATCTTATAAAGGATAGTGTAATAAAGCATCAATACTAATTTGATTGATCTATAATTAGATGAGTTTGTTCATAGAACAAAAAAATCAAGAGCCCCGAGTCAATAAAGACTGAGAAAATTGACTCAAGAACATATTTCATTTTCATTAGGAGCTCCATTGTAGAATTCAGGCCTAACCATTAATTGAGAAGCGATGGGAACGACGAAACCTGTGGATGCATAAGATTCTATTGAAAACGAATCCTAATGATTCACTGGGTAGGATGGCGGAACAAACCCGGGACCAATCCACTTTTATTCTGAAAGGTCATGTCAGGGGATAGCCCTACAACTGAAATAGATATTGAAAGAGTAAACATTCGCCCGCGAAAGTTTTTATTTTATTAGATTTATAAATTTCGGTCAATCCGATATGATAATAAAAAAGACAAAATAAAATAAAGATTCGTTATAACAAAATGACATTATATTATCTATAACATTATCTCTAAATAATCTATAAAATAATTATCTATAACTATAAATAGAAAAATAGAATATATATTTAAGTTTAATTAATTATATAAACTATCAAAACAAGATATACAAATTTATAATAGATTAGATAAAATCTCAATGAATCCCACGATTCAGTATATTATTCATTAAATACATGTATATTATTTTATAATTGTTTCATTCGTGAGGAGCTGGATGAGAAGAAACTCTCATGTCCGGTTCTGTAGTAGAGATGGAATGAATTGATAAACAACCATCAACTATAACCCCAAAAGAACCAGATTCCGTAAACAACATAGAGGAAGAATGAAAGGAATATCTTATAGAGGTAATTGTATTTGCTTCGGTAGATATGCTCTTCAGGCACTTGAACCCGCGTGGATCACATCTAAACAAATAGAAGCAGGGCGGCGAGCAATGACACGAAATGTGCGCCGAGGTGGAAAAATATGGGTACGTATATTTCCAGACAAACCAGTTACAGTAAGACCCGCGGAAACGCGTATGGGTTCAGGGAAAGGATCTCCCGAATATTGGGTGGCTATCGTTAAACCGGGTAGAATACTTTATGAAATGGGCGGAGTAGCAGAAAATATAGCCAGAAAGGCTATTTCAATAGCGGCATCCAAAATGCCTATACGAACTCAATTCATTATTTCAGGATAGGAATGTAAAACCAAAGGAAAGAGGTCTTTGGAATAAAAAAAACAATTGTAGATTTCTTTTTTTTTTATTTATTTTGGACAAACAATATTTCTTTTTTTTTACTTCGCCCCTTTGCATCAAAAGAGCAAATTAAAAAAAATGATATGATTCAACCTCAAACCCATTTAAATGTAGCGGATAACAGCGGGGCCCGAGAATTGATGTGTATTCGAATTATAGGAGCTAGTAATCGACGATATGCTCATATTGGTGACGTTATTGTTGCTGTAATCAAGGAAGCAATACCAAATACACCTTTAGAAAAATCTGAAGTGATCAGAGCTGTAATTGTACGTACTTGTAAAGAACTCAAACGTGACAACGGTATGATACTACGATATGATGACAATGCTGCGGTTGTTATTGATCAAGAGGGAAATCCAAAAGGAACTAGAATTTTTGGTGCGATCGCACGGGAATTGAGACAGTTAAATTTCACTAAAATAGTTTCATTAGCGCCCGAAGTACTATAAGTATAATAAAGACGAGACTATAATATAGTTATAACATTTGAATAAAATAGATAAAATTAATCAGTAGATTTGTCTCACGCATATATCTTTAACAATTCATAAAAATATATATATAAAGAAAAAAAGCATGTTGATTATATCAAAATTCGGGGGCAACAATAATTTTAGTTTATCATGGGTAAAGACACTATTGCTGATATAATAACTTCTATACGCAATGCTGACA